AAGTTGTATGCCAACATTTTAAATCAAGATTAATCTGAAAAAGATCAATCAGCTGTATGAATACTCTTCCGCCAGCATCATGATTGTAGAGGCAGGAGTCGAACCTGCATCTCCAGATCATGAGTCTGGTGACTTCCCGTTAGTCTACCCTACGGGGCACTCCCACATCTGTGGCTCTAGATCAAGTTTAAGATCGAATAGCGTAATGGGGGAGGCGACTTAGATGAGATTACGTGCTCCGCACGAGTAATTGGTTCTCTAAATACCCTAATAGGGGGGTTATGATCAAAAAATAAGAAAAATAAAAAATAGAAGCTAATTGTCCAATAATTATAAAAGGCTCTTCGACAGGCTGAGATCCTATTCAAGTAAGAAGCAAGAAATCGGCCACTACGAACCAAAATGCCACACGCCCCAACGGACGAAACGGCAAGCCTCTAAATCGGCTACGATGGAGCCATGGTAATAAAAATAATATTAATAGGCTAGCAAACATAGCAATGACTCCTCCCAATTTATTAGGAATGGAGCGTAATATAGCATAAGCAAATAAAAAGTATCATTCTGGCTGTATGTGGACTGGAGTCACCAATGGGTTAGCCTGAATAAAATTTTCCGGATCTACTAACAAATTAGGGGCCAGGTACACAATAATACTTAATACCATTGTTAAGACTACTATGCCATACCAATCTTTTGATGTGTAATAAACATGGAAAGACACTTTATCAAAATCCGACCTAACTCCGATAGGATTCTGAGACCCTTCTTCATGTAAACATATCAAGTGTATTCCAGCTAAAGCGACTAGAAGAAAAGGGAATAAGTAATGAAGGCTGAAGAACCGATTAAGAGTAGCATTAGAAACACTGAACCCCCCCCAAACTCATTGAACAATGTCTGTCCCAATATAAGGAATCGCGGACAGTAAGTTAGTAATGACTGTGGCACCCCAAAATGACATTTGACCCCAAGGTAAAACGTATCCAACAAAAGCGGTGGCCATCGTTAAAATTAACATTATTACACCAACATTCCAAACCGAAGTTTTTGTATAACTTCCATAATATAAACCTCTACCTATATGAGTGTAAAGGCATAGAAAAAACATAGAGGCTCCATTAGCATGGAGATATCTTAATAAAAACCCATAGTTAACATCCCGCATAATGTGGCCCACCGATGAGAAAGCCAAACTTACATCAGCACAATAGTGCATTGATAGAAATATTCCTGTTGCTATCTGAATAACTAAACATGCCCCTAACAAAGAACCAAAGTTCCACAAATAACTTATATTAGAGGGACTCGGGAGGTCCACCACCAACCCATTAAAAATCGACAAAACGGCATTTTCTTTCCTCAATCGCATTGGGGGGCCCACCAGAATCGAACTGAAAGCCCATAATAGAACCTTAGGCTCATGATCTCTTATGAGACCCAAATGGAGCCTCGTGCTTTGCACGAAGAGTTAAGGACAGGCCCAAACTCCCCCAAGGGAAGGTTCCCCCTCCCTCACTATGTTACGACTTGCTCAACCTCGTAGATATTCGTAACCGCCACAACAGGGCGGCTTCCGAACTATCGTCCTTGGCAAAGGTGACGGGCGATTTGTACTAACACTTGCACCAATTCACCGGAACGCTCTACTTTCCGATTACTATTAAATCCAACTTTCGGTCGTATTCCAGTTACCTTCCGAGCTCTTACTTTTGGGTTTCACCGCCWGGGTCTCCCATTGTATAAGAAAATGTAGCGCATATAATCCCCAAACATTAGGATCATAAGACCTGACTTCATCCGAGAGACTTGCCCTCGGGTTGAGTCCGTTTTAAGTTTCACACACGAACTGACGACGGCCATGCAATGCCGGTCTAGCGGTTCGAGTTTGGGTAAGGTTTCTCGCGGATTATCGAATTAAACTACACGCTCCTCTAATCGAAACAGTGAACAGTCAAATTCTTTGAATTTTAATCTTGCGATCGTACTACTCAGGCGGAAGATTTATTACCTTTCGGAGTTGCCTAACATTTTCTTCATAGTTCACAGTGTAGACTACCAGGGTCTCTAATCCTGTTTGCTCCCCACACCTTCGTGTTTCAGCCCCAAAGTGGATCTCTAAGAGACCTCCCTATAAAAAGAGCTTCGCTCTCGTAGTAGTGTTTTATCTGAGGTAAATTGCCTTAACCTTTGGAGTTCTATTTTCTATCTACACATTCTACCGTTACAGAAAAATTTCATTTACCCTCTTAAAGCTCTAAAGGGGCCTACACACCCTTTACGCCTTTTGACCTATAAAGACTAGCCCTTAAGTCTAACCGCGTCTGCTGGCACTTAATTTGACGGACTAGGTGGAGATGTGCTCTCTGTGTCATACTTTCGTATATTGCACAAGATTCTCTACTGCTGCCTCGCCCAAAAGGACGTTCTGAGTCTTCCCCTTGTTTCAGTGAAAGTGTGGCTTCGGGTTAAAAGCGGCGCATCTTCGGCAAGGGGGTCTTTTACACCGCCTTCTACCTAATACGACTCCGGCCCAACTCGGAGGCTTGGGCCCCGGATTTCCTCACCTGTTCGCATACTTCTGCCTTGATACCATGGCTTGCGTCTACTAGCATGTATTAGAAGGTCCACTTGTCTTCTATATTCCCCAAAATCAAAGGACTATAATTTTCTATTGGTCTCACAGAGATCTACTCAGCGCGAACCTCCACCCCACTTGTTTTCTAATATTTTAATCCCGATAATTTATTCGGACAATTTAAACTCAACCACCGTGTGAAAAATTAGATTTAGATCTCCGATCATGAACCTTAGGCTCTAAGTAAAAAATTGTCAAACTATATCCAGCTCTTCTTGGATCTTAAAGAGATAGATTGTCCCCGAGAGCCCATAAGGATACATTAAAATAGCCCCATTGTAGCTCAATGAGCCACTTGTAATAGTAAATTGGGAGAAACAATTGTAAACCCAATGGGATACAGACTGGCCCCAATTAATAAAGACTTTCTTAAGTTTACTCTATTTTCTTTTTGGAGAGTTTTAGGGCCAATTAAAAGAGAAGAATCGGCTTGGAAATAAATAATTTTAACTATTCTTACATAATAAACACCAGCGACCACAGAACAGATTACGGCCAAAATAGAGACTAAATAGTACTGGTAAACTACCCCAGACAATAAGACCAATCATTTGCTTAGAAATCCAACCAAGGGGGGTATTCCGGCAATTGAAAGAAGAGTTAGGGCCAAAGTTAAAGCTAAAACGGGCTCTCTTCTTGAGAGACCACTGAACTCTACTATTAGGTTCTTAACGACCCCTAAAGCTAATATTATAGCAAAGATACAAATGGACATAGTTACATACAAAATCATATAAACTAAACTTGCCAGAACACTCTCAAAAGACCCAATCTCTATTCCTCAAAGTACGAATCCCATATGCCCAATTCCACTGTAAGCTAACAGACGTTTAATTTTTGTTTGGTTTAAAGCGCCGATTGCCCCCACAACCATTGAAAATACAGCACCAACCAACAAGAGGTTAACGACCGGCCCAATTGAAACTAAAATAGAAAATATAGCCACCTTAGGTACTGTGGCCAATAAAGCTGTTGTAGTTGTAGGCGCCCCATCATATACATCTGGGGCCCACATATGAAAAGGAGCTGCAGATAATTTAAATAACAGAGCAATCGTGATTAACAAACTTCCTATGGGAGTCATGACTCCGGAAGGATCGGAGCTCAAAAGACCCACTTGGTCTATTGCACTATCCAATGTCTGGGCAACCCCCTGGTAAAGTACCAGATCTATACACGGGATACTAGCCCCTCCAGTTAATCCGCACAATAGAGCACACCCAAATAAGAATAAGCCTGAAGAGAGTGCGCCCAACACGAAATATTTCAAGCCAGATTCGGCACTATGGCCAGATCCCCTCTTTTGAGCAGCTAATATAAAGAGGGAGAGAGTGGGTAATTCAATGGCTAAATAGACAGATAACCAATTGCTGGACAATACTAAGAGAACCCCTCCCAATGTGACCATCATAATTAAAACGGGGGTGTGAGCCTCCGTCTGAGGGCTTTCTCCGCTAGATCGACGATCCTGATTGTCGATCATATTCGAAGATCCTGAACCTAAGGCCTTATTTCGCACAACAAAAGTTCCCTCTTTCCTCTGAAAAGAGGGGTCGATCATCAATAGAACGGCAATAGAGCCTATAATAATAACTAATTTAGTGGCCTCGGCCCAACTATTAACAGTTAATAATCCGTTATATTCTTTTAAAGGCAGCTCAGAAAGTAAACTCTGTAAAAGCTCAATGGGAAATAGATTAAAGATCCCCGCCCCTTCAGAGAAACCTCATCAGTTTATAACCAACAACGTTAAAATCGATAGTTTCAAAGGAAAGCCATTTACACTATAAACTACTAAACCCAATATAATTATACTTAAAATTAAGAGCTCCCCCATAAACCCAACGATCTATTATCAGGAGGGGCAGGACTTGAACCCACACTTTTAGCTTTGAAGGCTAACGGTCTTCCTTAACCTAACCTCCTATGGAGAAAATGAAGGGGGGCACAAACCAACCCCCCTCGTTAATAGGGGGGCCAGACTGTTCATAAGATTAATATGGCGGTGCCAATTAACATAACTAAAGCATAATTGAAAACTAAACCAGATTGTAAATTACTAATTCCTTGAGTCAATTTAATTAGAAAGTTTGATATACCTTTGGGGCCCACCAATTCTAACACACCTCTATCGAGGGTCCGATAGGATATTAAATGGCCAGCTCTCCACACACTCTTTACTAAGAAATGGTTAATAATATAATTAAACTGTCAGGCAGAGTATAAGAAAGTATAGTTTGCTAAGCTTATAGGAGACACCAGGGCACTAAAGGTATAAGCCGAATAGTGATAAAGTACAATAGCCAATGCGGCCCCCGAGAGACTAAGAACTACAGGCATTAATTTGATAGAGATGGGGATAATAGGAGGGAGTGTGGCCTGAAAAGACCAGATCACCTCTTTAGTCAAATACCCCATAAAAAGGCTCCCCAAAGCCAACAGTATTAAAGGCAAGGTTAAATTCCAAGCGCCCTCATGTGCATGTATGAAAATTTCCTTTCTAGAGTTGGTGTCAGATATAAAAGTTAGGTAAACCAATCGAATAGAATAAAAGGCTGTCAATAAGGCGGAAAAGACCCCCAGCCAGTGGGCAAAGGCTAAATAATATTGGTCGTAGGCCAACTCTAAAATAAGATCTTTAGAATAGAACCCTGTTAAATAGGGGAAGCCCATTAAAGATAAGGAGCCAATAACCATCATAGTGTAAGTAAAAGGGATCGATTTCATCAGTCCCCCCATCTTCCTCATATCCTGTTCGTCGGCCAAAGCGTGAATTACAGACCCCGCACTTAAAAATAATAGAGCCTTAAAAAAAGCATGGTTCATTAAGTGAAATAAGCTTATGGAGTAATGGGAGATTCCACAGGCCACCACCATGTATCCCAATTGACTACAAGTCGAATAGGCAATTACTTTTTTTAAATCGTTCTGGACCAACCCGACTGTTGCTGCCATAAACGCCGTTAAAGATCCTATAATGGTTACTACCATTAAAGCCAAGGGAGCTTGTTCTAACAGGGGAGAAGATCTAATTAACAAAAATACGCCTGCCGTCACCATAGTAGCAGCATGGATTAGGGCAGAAACCGGAGTTGGTATTTAGATTAGCCAAAAAAAAATCTCGGCACGCCGTTACTCTCATAACGGATAGGACTTTATCTTTCACCTTACAACTTGCCTACCTTCAAAAGTTTCAAAAGAATTCATATTTAGATCTCTAGGAAATCGAGTTTTACTCTCATTCTAGCCCGCCCTTAATTCATTCATAAATTAAGCCAAGAGTAAGAATAATTAAAAACACCACCATAGTTCAAAACCCAACGGGGGAGACTTGGTTATATATTACACATCAGGGAAAAAGAAAAGAGATTTCTAAATCAAAAATTAGAAACAGAATAGCAATTAAAAAGAATCGAACAGAAAAGGGGCGGCCCGGGGTTCTAAAAGGATCAAATCCACATTCATAAGCAGAAACTTTTTCCCGATCTGGCTGTTTTACCCCTAAGATATAAGAGGCACCCGAAATAATAGCGGAAAGAATAACACTAAAAATTAATAAAACTAAAATCCCATAAAACTCTGTAAGCATTGTGGGCCTGGTTGACACTCTCTATCTCACCGAAGTGGGATGAGAGCTCTAACTGGGGGGTAGTCCATTAAACCCTAATAGAACACTGGCCACTAAAACGACAAAGGCTAAACTTAGGGGTAAATAAGATTTTCATAATAAAGCCATTAATTGGTCGTACCGCATTCTTGGAAAAGAGGCCCTCACTCAAATAAACAATAAAATTATTAGAGCGGCCTTTAGGCCAAATCACCCAGCCCCTCCCCTAAAATACGGAATCGGTGAGAGTCACCCTCCTAAAAATAATATAGTCGTTAAACAACTCATTAATATAATATGGGCATATTCCGCAAGGAAAAATAAAGCAAAGGACATAGAGGCATATTCTACGTTATAGCCGGAGACTAACTCCGATTCGCTTTCTGTTAAGTCAAAGGGAGCCCGATTAGTCTCCGCTAAGGCAGAGGCAAAGAACATTATCGCAGCAGGAAATAGCGGAAAAAGAAACCAGACACCGTTACTTTGGGCTAAAACTATTTCAATAATATTGAAAGAACCAACACACAAGATAACAGAAATGATTATCAATCCAATAGAAACTTCATAACTAATCATTTGAGCAGCAGCTCGAATAGCCCCTAAAAAGGCATATTTTGACTGACTAGCCCACCCCGACATTAATGTAGCATAAACGCTTATGGAAGAAACAGCCAAAAGATATAGAATGCCTATTTTTAAATCACTTATTAAAACTCCCCTCTCATAAGGAATTACCCCCCAAGCAATTAGAGCCAGGGTGAATGATAATATGGGGGCTACTATATATATAAACAAATTAGCGTGGTGGGGGATAACCATTTCTTTAGTAAATAGTTTGACACCATCCGCCAAAGGTTGCAGTAGCCCGTATACTCCTACTACATTGGGCCCTTTCCTAGCTTGCATATACCCTAAAACCTTTCGTTCAGCTAAAGTTAAATAAGCCACTGCTATAAGCAATGGGACTACTATTACTAATATTTTTAAAATAAAATAGATTATTGCAACCATCATCTTGAGGGGGCCGGACTTGAACCGGCCCTAACCCCGAACTAGATTTCAGATCTATTTAGTGGTTTGTAAAATGGATCCACATAAAGTCTCTGAGGTTCTAACAACGAAGGGACTTTAAAACTCATCCGAGCTCATAGTTCTAGGGTTTCGAGCTAAGATCTTACCTGACTCTTTTAAACCCAATAAACCGATTTATTGAGTATAAATTCTAACCTTCCGTTTTGTTACCGGCTGATTGACCTCCTACGGCTTTGGCCGATAGCCTTGGCCTATTTGAAAGAATTTTTCCGACTAATCATTAACCACAAATGTGGTTAAAAGGCGGACTTTCAACTGTTCGAGGCCTTCCCAGCATACAGTGGATTTATAATCATGGCTAATTGCTTAGACAAGACGGCCCAACGCTAACCCTCCATAGCATCCGGCAACCAAGTGTGTAATCCTAATTGTGCAGATTTCCCCACTGCCCCTAGAAACAATAATAAACATATTAAGGTAATATTATTAGAGGGGGTAAGCGCGGGGGCCATATTAAAAGTAGAAGAAAAATCAAGGGACCCAAATTGATCTCAAATAGCAAACATAGCTAACACTAACCCAATGTCCCCTACTCGATTTACTAACATAGCTTTTATGGCTGCTTTATTAGCCTCTATCCTGGTCAATCAAAAATTTATTAATAGATAAGAGCATAGTCCAACTCCTTCCCAGCCAATAAATAATTGGGGATAATTATCACTGGTAACCAATACGATCATTAAAAACGTAAATAATGACAAATATGACATAAATCGGGGAATATGGGGATCCCCATGCATATATGCCGTAGAAAAAATATGAACTAAAGTAGAGACCGTTGTAACAACAAGCAACATAGTTGCAGTAAGGCTATCAAATTGTAAACCGAAATAAGTGGTTAATAGATCGGAGTCTAGCCATCTTCATAGTTTAATGTATGTAGTAGAAGAGTTTAAAGTAGTTTCATAAAATATCAAGGCAGATCAAGATAAACTTATTATTAAACAGCCTGAAGTTAAAATTCCAGCGCCTTTTTCTCCTATTTTTCTCCCAAATAAACCTGAAGTTAAGGCCCCTACGAGAGGGGCCAATACAACTAAAATATACATTAGATCCAGGCCCTGGCACTATAACTTTAGGTGCCCAAGGCCCTAGACTTAAGTTACGCTTTCTAAGAGAGCAAAACTTAAGTTTAGACCTGGTGCTTCGCACGAGATCATGAGTTGAGAGAAATGAACAAATGTTAAGCCCCCCCCCACAAATTATAGCTTTTCTATAAGATTATAATTAGTGTAACACTATTGTGTCTGCTAAGTAAATAGTAGTTAGTAAACAAAAATACGTAGGCCTGAATTACTGCCACTGCCATTTCTAACAAAGTAATAAAGACCATAATTAATAAAGGAAACAAGCTTAGAAGCCCCCCCGCAGTTAACATACTAAAACTAAACCCGGCTAAAATAGCAAATAATAAATGACCCGCCGATAGATTCGCTGCTAAACGAACTCCTAAGGAAATGGCTCGAGATATATAACTTACTGTTTCGATCAACACTAGAAGGGGGGCCAAACCCAAAGGAGCGCCGTCGGGCATTAATATGCTAAGAAAGTTTCATTTGAACTTCCAAATACCAGCTAAGGTCACACCTATTACTATTGAGAAGGATAGGCCCAATGTAACCACTATATGAACTGTGGGTGTAAAAACGTAAGGAAATAAGCCTAAAACATTCAAAAACACTATAAAAAGAAAGAGGGATATAATAAAAGGGAAATACTTTAATCCTTCTGGCCCTAAATTATCTTTTACTACACTGTGAAAATGATCATAAATTGACTCAATTATAGATTGCCATCTAGTAGGGACCAATTTAACTCCCTTAAATAATAATAGACCGACTGCCACTGTTATTATCATCATCATCGATGAATTAGTCAAGGCGAATAAAACCACTATTTTAAATTGGTCGAAATAACCGCCACTCATCAATATCTAGCCTTAAATTTTTGCCCTAAAAGACCCCTAAAGATCTCTTAGAGAGCGTTATGAGATGAACCCGGGGCCTAGGAGACAGCAATTTAATCTAAGTGTTTTCAAATAGAGACGACCTCTTTGTTTAATTCGGAGCCCCTCTCTGAAACAGCCCAACCTCCCATTACTGATTTTCTTATGAGCCAATTCGTCTTAATAGTAGGTAAAATAAAAGAAACCAACAAGGAAAATAATAAAAATAAAGTAATTAAAGTTCACCTATATTGAGTCAAGTAAGTAGTAGTGTCCAATTGTGGCATCTTAATCTAAAATCACGAATGGGGGCATCGAATTATAAATAGAGAGTTCTTAAAGTGTCCCCTATTTCAATTCTTCCTGAGCACGACTCGTTTGGAAAAAAATATCTTGTTTTTTTGCCGTGGGCCCTACTTCTGATCCTATTTCTTGGGTTAATACAATAGCCCCTATTAGGGCTACTAACAATATAAAACTAGCTAAAATAAATATATAGTAATAATCTGTGTATAATATTCGTCCAATTGCTTCAATGTTATGGTATTTTATTAAAAATCAAGGGTTGGCTAAATCCCAACTGCTTCCTATTTCAGCTCGAAAGGAGCCTCTATGAACATAAGGTCCGCTCATTATTAACCAACTAGAGGCAACTTCCGAAAAGAGAAGTGTGCCAATGGCTAACCCAATAGGAACATAATTAGTCATATCTGCTTCTCCCCCTAATCGAAAAGCCGGAGGAAAGTCAGTTAAGTTTAACAACATAATTACAAACAAAAACAAGATAGCAATAGCCCCCACATAAATTATTAAAAATATTAAAGCGATAAAATCTACTCCTAATAAAATAAAAAGAGCCGCGGAACTTGTAAAAGCAACTACTAACCAAAAAATCGAATGAACTGGATTAAGCGCCGATATAACCATTATCCCAGAAGCAATGGCCCCAAATGCCAACGTGTAAAAACAAATTAGAATCATTTAATTTAGTTAAAGTAGAATCAACCCTAGAACCTTAAGTGCCTTGGGCCCATTCGGCTTAAAGAGCTAAGCTCCCCCCGGGGTGAAGATTATCGCATTTTTTACAGGGTCTATAATTATTGAGGGCAGTACTCCTAAAAAGAAAATTAGCACAACTAAAGGGAAAATAGCTAAAACTTCGCGTCTATTTAGGTCCCTAGCGAAAAGAAGATAATTAGAGGCGTTTCCGAAACAAAGTCGGTTGTATAGATAGAGAGAGTACGCTGCCGACCAAACCATGCCGGAAGCAGCTAAAACCCCGATCCCCAAATTGTACTCAAAGGCGGCCAATAAGGAAAAAAATTCTGCAACAAAATTGCAACTTAAAGGAATTCCCATATTAGTAAGTGTTAAGACTAGCATAATAATAGCAAAGATTGGCATTGTAATGGTTACTCCACGGTAATATTTTATAAGACGAGTGTGATGACGCTCATATAAATAAGTAACCGCAATAAAGAGAGCAGAACTAACAAGACCATGGGCCAACATCATAAAAACAGCGGCGACCATACCTTCTATTGTATGAGTAAATAAACCTAAAGTGACCAACCCCATGTGCGCCACTGAAGAATAAGCAATAAGTCGCTTAAAATCTACTTGACGGCAGGTGGTTAGGCTTCCGTAAATGATTGCAATTATACTCAACGTAATTATTAAGGGGGCAAAATATTCGGAGGCAGCCGGTAAAATGGGCCAAGAAAATCTTAAGAACCCATAGCCCCCCAGCTTTAATAGTATTCCTGCTAAGATTACTGAGCCTGAAACGGGGGCCTCCACATGAGCTTGAGGCAGTCAAATATGAAAAGGTATTTGGGGGATCTTGACCGCTAAACTGAGAAAAAATCCAGCAAATATTCATTTTTGAGTAGAAGTGGGCAGTTTTATATTTAACAATGTCTGATAATCGGTTGTCCCCGTACTACTATATAGTTGGAAGATCCCAAGAAGCATGAAGACTGACCCAATGAAAGTATAGAAGAAAAAATAGTAAGAGGCTCGTACTTTTTCTTCTCTGGAGCCCCATATACCGATTAAAAGAAACATGGGAATTAATATCCCCTCAAATAAAATATAGAATAAAAGTAGATCCAGTGCTGAAAACACCCCCATTAGTAAAACCTCTAAAAACAATAGGCATAGAAGAAATTCTTTAAGTAAATATCTAATTGAGTTTCAACTAATTAAAATACAAATGGGTGTCAATAACGCAGTTAAAATAAAAAAAAATAAGGATATTCCATCTACAGCTAAAAAAATAGGCCCTCATTGAAAATTTAAAGTAGGTGAGACTATCCATTCTGTTTGATTTATAGTTTGAAATTGGCCCTCCGAATCAAAGGCCCCCCATAAAATTAAGGTGGCAGTTAAGGTCGCCAAAGACCACTCTAGGGCGGTTCTTTTTAATTTAACATCATTATCTCTCGGAGCTCTCATCACGTTAATAATCCCCATAAAAAGTAAAAGAAAAATTAAGCCCAATCAATTCTTGGGGAAAACCATAAAATAATTTGGAACCTAAGGCTCATGATCTCTAGGAGATTATGAACCACATCTATGGCTCTAACTAGAGTGTAAAGACAACACCCAATTTACATATCTATCTAAAGAAACTGCTTCAATCACTATAGGCATAAAAGAATGATTAGCCCCACAAATTTCAGAACATTGACCGTAAAATACCCCAGGTCTTTTAATAAAAAGCCCAGTTTGATTTAGCCGGCCGGGAACGGCATCCATCTTAAGACCTAATGCGGGAACAGAAAATGAATGTAAAACATCGGCGCCAGTCACCAAGATTCTTACATGTGTATTAATAGGGACAACTAATCTATTGTCAACTTCTAATAGCCTAAAATCCCCACTATTTAAATCCGATGTGGGAATCATATAAGAATCAAACTCTAAAGTTTCCGCCTGATAGTCGGAATATTCATAAGACCAATACCATTGATGCCCTATGGCCTTAATCGTTAAGGCCGGGTCCATCACCTCATCCATCAAATACAATAATTTTAAAGAAGGAAAGGCTATGAAAACTAATATTATGGCCGGAATAATCGTCCAAATTGTTTCTAATAAGGCCCCATCAATTAAATATCTATGGTAAGATTTCCCACTTAGAGCTTTAATAATCAACCATACCACTACTACAATAATAAGAATCAATATGAACATAATTTGGTCGTGAAAAAAAACTATCTCTTCCATCACCGGGCTGGCAGCATCTTGCAAGCCTAATTGCCAAGGCTCCGGGACATCTCTATTCCCAAAGGAATTTATCATAAGTAATAGCCTATTAAATAATGTCATAACCAAATCTTAAGCTTCGAGCCCCCCGCTCAGAACGTGCTCAACGAAATGGGATCTCGATGAGATGAGACTTCGTGCCCTTTCGGAGCACGAATTATGTGAAATCGTGTTTTAGCCCGATTTGCCCCTTAACCTCTAAGTCAATTGAGAGACTTAATGGCTATTGTTCCTCTTATTCGATAATAAGTAACCAAAATAGCCAAACCAATGGCAGATTCGGCCGCCGCCACTGTTAAAATCATAATTGTAAAGATTTGTTCGATTAAAATATCTATTACTATAGAATTAATTAAAAACAGAAAGGAGGCGGCCAATAATATTAGTTCTATAGACATTAACATTATTATAAGATGGCCCCTATTAAGAACAATGCCCAAAACTCCCAGTAACAACAACAAAATCGCTACTATTATATATTTATAATACATTAACTAAACTTAAGTCATGATCTCCCTCTCAACGAGAGAGAGATCATGTTCCACATTCGTGGTTCTAAGTGAGAAGACATCAGTGATTTTATAGGAGACTCCAGGGCGCCTTCTTGAAATTAATCCTTATAGGATAATTTAAGAATCGATAGACTTGGGCCCAGCGTAAGAGCCATATACGAAAGGTAGCTCATTATAAGTATGAGAAAGAGGAGGAGAAGGTTGAACCCATTCTAAAGAAGGACAACTAGACTCAGTGCTCTCAATCCAACTTATAAATCTTACCTCTCGGACATAAGCATCATAAATTATATAAATAAACCATAATACCCCTACGATAGATATAGTAGATCCTAAGGAACTAACTAGATTCCAACCAGCAAAGCTATCGGCAAAGTCGGAGTATCGTCTCGGGAACCCCGCTAGACCTAAGAAATGTTGGGGGAAAAATGTCAAATTGACTCCTATAAACATTAATCAGAAGTGAATTTTGCCATAGAGCTCATTATAACAGTAGCCAGTGATTTTTCCAAACCAATAATAAAACCCGCCAAATATAGCAAAAACAGCTCCCATAGATAATACATAATGAAAGTGAGCCACTACATAGTATGTGTCGTGTAAAACAACATCTAAGGAACTATTGGCTACTACAACCCCGGTCAAACCTCCTATTGTAAATAAAAAAATGAACCCTATAGCCCAAAGCATAGGGGTATCGAATCTAAGAGTCCCCCCATAAATAGTGGCCAACCAACTAAATACTTTTATACCCGTTGGTACAGCAATAATCATAGTCGCTGCAGTGAAATAGGCTCTTGTGTCTACATCCATTCCAACTGTGAACATGTGATGGGCCCACACAATAAAGCCTAATATTCCAATAGATAACATTGCATAAACCATCCCTAAATATCCAAAAATTTGTTTCTTAGCAGAAAAAGTTGGTACTATTTGAGATATCATTCCAAAGCCTGGTAAAATTAAAATGTAAACCTCTGGGTGGCCAAAGAACCAGAATAAATGTTGAAACAAGATTGGGTCTCCCCCTCCCGCGGGATCAAAGAAGGTGGTATTAAAATTTCTATCCGTCAAAAGCATGGTTATGGCCCCAGCTAATACTGGTAAAGATAGTAGTAATAAAAAAGCAGTAATTAGTATAGACCATACGAATAGTGGTAATCTATCCATTGTTACTCCCGGGGCCCTCATATTAAATATGGTAGTTATAAAATTCATTGCTCCCAATATAGAAGAAGCACCCGCTAGATGGAGGCTAAAAATGGCCATATCGACGGCTCCCCCAGAATGTGCTTGAATGCTGGACAAAGGGGGGTATATCGTTCACCCTGCGCCAACTCCTTGTTCAACAAAGGAGGAACCCAATAACAAGATTAGAGCAGGAGGTAATAACCAAAAACTTATATTATTAAGTCGTGGGAAGGCCATGTCAGGCGCACCGATATATAGTGGGACTAGCCAATTCCCAAATCCCCCTATCATAACTGGCATGATTAGGAAGAAAACCATAATAAGGGCATGCGCTGTAACTATTACATTATAAAGATGGTCGTCTCCTAACATGGTGCCAGGAGCAGATAGTTCTAATCTAATCAACATACTTAAAGCTGTACCCACCATACCGGACCTTATTCCAAATATTAGATATAATGTGCCGATATCTTTATGGTTTGTGGAAAATAATCAACGAGCTAAATACCGATCTACCATTGTATAAATTAACTTCGTCTCCCTAAGTTAGACCCTCTCTGTCTTATAGAGATGGTCTTTAGGCTTCTATTAACTTCCCCATCAGTAAATACAAATATATAAAAATAACCACACGACATCCACAAAATGCCAATACCAGCTTGCAGCTTCAAATCCCATGTGGTGATGACGAGTGAATTGGTGGGAAATCAATCTGGCCAAGCAAACGATTAAAAAGGTAGTCCCGATTAGAACATGAAAGCCATGAAACCCAGTTGCCACAAAGAAGGTTGACCCATAGACTGAATCGGAAATAGCAAAGGGCGCTTCATAATATTCCATTGCTTGTAGCCCCGTAAATAGGATCCCCAAAAGAACCGTACATGTTAATCCCTTAATTGCTTCTTTTTTTCTACCACTAATTATGGCGTGATGGGCCCAAGTGACTGTAGCACCAGAGCTTAATAAAACAGCTGTGTTTAACAGAGGGACTGAAAAGGGGTTCAATGGATTTATTCCTTGAGGTGGCCAGACAGCACCAACCTCAATGGTTGGGGCTAAACTACTGTGAAAAAAAGCCCAAAAGAAGGAAAAAAAGAAAAGAACTTCGGAGACTATAAATAGAAGCATTCCATACTTTAGCCCCTGTTTAACAACTAAAGTGTGGCGGCCTTGAAAAGTGGCCTCTCTAATAACATCTCTTCATCAAACTATCATAGTAAAGGCAAGTGTTATTGCCCCCATATATAAGATTCAACCTTGACTATAATGAAAATACACAACACTACCTAGAGTTATAAAAAGAGCCAAATGATAGGGATGGTAAACAGTAGATTTCATCGTACCTAGATCCCAAGGATCCTATTCTTTAATACCGAAATGCCCATAATTTCTCAATCTAGATCTCTGTGGATCACGAGCGCCTTATTAACATTAGGGCTAAGTTAGTCTTATCCTGTTCTTTAAATTTAAAAGACAGGAAAGTAATGTAGATCGAAGATTAGGCTCCCCCACCATAATTTTTAACTCATCTCATCTTGATGAGTTAGCAAAATATAAAAATAAAATCCAAACAATTCGATATATTCTTCACACTTTAGAGGCGGTCAGTGATTAGCTGAAAGGCCCCCACTTTCCTATGCGGGCCGGATCTTAAAGGATCTAAATTGATCGTAACTTATAGAGAATAAGAGGATCATTAATTTTTCGGTCCTTTCGTACTAGAAAATAATTATATCGATGTTTCTTCAAATTGTAGATAGAAACCAAGCTGTGTTACCACGCTTTTAACTCAAATCATGTACAGCCTTAATGGACGAACAGACCAACCCTTGGGAGCGACTGCACCCCAGGATGCTGCAATTCAACATCGAGGTCGCAAACATCGTCGTCGATGAAAGCTCTCTAACGATATTACGCTGTTATCCCCATGGTAGCTTTTATCCGTTGATCGTTAGCTATTCCACTCTAAACTAACGGGTCATTATAGCCCACCTTTCTCCGCCTTAAGAGCTTGTGTCCAGGTCTTCAATCATGAAATCGAAAATCCGGAACCATATAATGGTTCTTGGCGGCTTCCGGTGTCTGCTCGGGACGTCCCCCTTGCAGTCAGGCGGTTGCTATTAATTATGCACCTTAAGCTCACCTTCGTTACTTTTTAAAAGGCGGTCGCCCCAACCAAACTGTCCAACTTACGTCGTTCCTCTCACCATTAGATTAAAGATCATGAAGGAGAGTTAGCTCTCTTAAAATAAAAGAGTGGGCCCCATTATCCCACGGCTTTGGCCGATGGTCTAAAACGGTTAAATCTTAGAACAAGACTCTGACAAGATGTCTCACACCACAGAATTTTAGCTATTTATTTAAGTTTTAACTCCTTACTCCAAATAAATCTCTGTGAGATCAATCTTTATGAGCTAGAATATATTTCAGCCATATAAGTTTTCAGTAAAGCTCAATGGGGTCTCTTCGTCTAACAATTTGGACGTAGCATCTTCACTACGAATTCAATTTCACTGGGAATCTTCTTAAGACAGTAGGGCCTTCGTGACGCCATTCATACCGGCCAACAATTAATTGGCTATTGATTACGCTACATTATCACGGTCAGTGTTACCGCGGCCATTCAATTGTCTTTATGAAGTCGGCTCTCACCGACTCTTTTAGATACAACCATTGGGCAGGCCTCACCCTCCATACTTCTATTTCCATATTGGCAGAGAGCTATGTTTTTGGTAAACAGTCGAGGCCCTGTGTTGTAATAAACCCCCTAGTGGGAGTCCAAAATTTTGCCGAGTTCCTTAAGAAAACTTTTCCCCTCACTATTCCCCACTTGTGTTAGGTTAGTACAGTGCAACCTTTTATAACTCTCATCGAGGGTCGAATATCTAGTAATTCTTTCCTGGCACCAAGTGCGTCTATTACTATAGCCCATCGATACAACCTTTAGGCTGCCATCTTAGGGACTGTATAACCCAAGCGCTCGAGCTTGGAAACCTGGGGAAGTGATCCGACGATTTTTTACTCATGTTCACATTATCATTTCTGATGCTTTGGGTTCTCACTGAACCATTTCACAGTACGTTCTGCTACCAAGCGAATTTCGCCCTCAGAGTTTCAGTTTAATTTTAGCCACCCTAATTTTAGAGATAGAAGAATTTCTTGAGTGAACTGCTACGTTCTCTTTCAAAGGTGGCTGGCTCCAAGCCTACTTCCTCATTGTCTAAATCCAATATCTCTTTTTCACTTGACTGTTTGAATCCTTTTGGACCCAAAATTGATTTATGACTTTAACTTCTGATTAGGGCTTGCCCTTTTGACAATTGACCTTATCGCCTACTGTCTGTCTGCCCACTTCGATTTTTTTACATTCATAGTTAATCCCTCAGTTTTGAGCGATCGAACTTTACCATGAAAAAATAATCCCCCATATCTCGGTAAAATCCTGATAAGGGCCCGGATTTGTGGGCGCACTACTTCAATAGTTTTCGCAGAAAACCAGCTATCTCCAAGTTCGATTGGTCTTTCACCCCTAACCACAGATCATCCGAGGTTTTTGCTACAACCACCGGTTCGCTCCTTTGAACTGTCCATGGTTAGATCACTTGGTTTCGGGTAATTTGACTGAAGGGGTTTCCCCCTTGATTTCACTTCACCTTCGTTCTTTAAACCGAGTAACGTAATACATAAAATCGGGTTTAACTTAAGTTTGCCAAATTTTATCTTGTGAACCCATTATACAAAAGGTACGTTGTATCACAACTGCTTTAAGGGACTTATTTCAAGATCTTTTCAAATCTCTTTCAACTTTCCTTCACAGTACTTTCTCTTTCGGTATGGGACTAACATTTAGTCTTAGATGTGTGGTCACCTATCTTCCACTATTTACTCGCTTCAATAAGTTATTGGACTAATCCATTTTCGCTCACCGCTACTTACGGGGTCTCGTTTGATTTTTCTGCGCCACAGACCCTCAAGAGATCTCTTGTGAGTCGGCTCTGGTACTGAGATGTTTCACTTTCCAGTTCTTTTCACTGCGTTTCCGCTTGGACATACGATTTCTAAGCTTCTTCCTCGCCTTTTCGGTCTTTCCGTCCTATTTAGCCCATCCTAGTTATCTATTCGTCCCTTTTTTTATTAAAATAA